CTTTCGAGCACACCCAATATATATTAGAACCCCTTTTACTTGCAGGAGTACATCTTGGATCTGTCAATTATGTTATGGCCGGAGTCCTACTCATGGTGACCTGGTCGAGTTGGGAGAAGCCGTAGGCATTATTGCGGGTCAATCAATTGGGGAACCGGGGACTCAACTAACATTAAGAACTTTTCATACTGGCGGAGTATTCACAGGTGGTACTGCCGAACATGTACGAGCTCCCTCTAATGGAAAAATAAAATTTGATGAGGATTTGGTTCATCCCACACGTACCCGTCATGGGCACCCTGCTTTTATATGTTTTATAGACTTGTATGTAACTATTGAGAGTCGAGATATTCTACATAATGTGAATATTCCAACAAAAAGTTTGATTTTAGTTCAAAATGATCAATATGTAGAATCAGAACAAGTGATTGCCGAGATTCGTGCCGGAACGTCCACTTTTCATTTTAAAGAAAGAGTTCAAAAACATATTTATTCTGAGTCAGAAGGAGAAATGCACTGGAGTACTGATGGCTATCATGCGCCCGAATATCCATATAGTAATGTTCATCTATTACCAAAAACAAGTCATTTATGGATATTAGCAGGAGGTCTATGTAGATCCAATATAGTGTCTTTTTCACTCCACAAGGATCAAGATCAAATGAATGCTAATTCTTTTTCTCTCGAAGGAAGATATATCTTTGATCTCTCACTGACTAATGATCAAGTAAGACATAAATTGTTGGATACTTTTGGTAAAAAAGATAGAGAAATTCTTGACTATTCAAAACCTTATCGAATCATATCCAAGGGTCATTCGAATCTCATAGAGCCTTCTACTTCTATTCGTCAAGAGAATTCCTTGGCGAAAAAGCGAAGAAATAGATTCGTGATTCCCTTACAATATGATCAAGAACAAGAAAAGAAACTAAAACCCTGTTTTGGTATTTCGATTAAAATACCTATAAATGGTATTTTACGTAGAAATAGTATTCTTGCTTATTTTGATGATCCGCGATACAGAAGAAGCAGCTCGGGAATTACTAAATATGGGATTGTCGAAGTAGATTCAATCGTAAAAAAAGAGGATTTGATTGAGTATCGAGGAGCAAAAGAATTTAGTCCGAAATACCAAATGCAAATGAAAGTAGATCGATTTTTTTTCATTCCCGAGGAAGTGCATATCTTACCTGGATCTTCGCCCATAATGGTCCGGAACAATAGTATCATTGGAGTAGATACACGACTTGCTTTAAATATGAATACAAGAAGTCGAGTAGGTGGATTAGTCCGAGTGGAGAGAAAAAAAAAAAGTATGGAATTGAAAATCTTTTCTGGAGATATTCATTTTTCTGGAGAGGTGGATAAAATATCTAGGCACAGTGGTGTTTTGATACCACCAGGAATGGAAAAAAAGAATTCTAAAGGATCAAAAAAATTGAAAAATTGGATCTATGTCCAACGAATTACACCTACCAAAAAAAAGTATTTTGTTTTGGTTCGGCCCGTAGTCACATATGAAATAGCTGATGGGATCAATTTAGCAACACTTTTCTCTCAGGATCTCTTGCAGGAAAAGGATAATGTACAACTTCGAATTGTCAATTATATACTTTATGGAAATGGCAAGTCAATTCGAGGAATTTCTCACACAAGTATTCAATTAGTTCGGGCTTGCTTAGTATTGACTTGGGACCAAGAACAAGAAAAAAATAGTTCTATAGAAGAAGAGGTTCATGCTTCTTTTGTTGAAATAAGGGCAAATGATCTGCTTCGTGATTTCATCCGAATTGAGTTAGTAAAATCCACTATTTCGTATACCGAAAAAAGGTATGATACGGCAGGTTCAGGATTGATTTCCAATAATGAATTAGATCGTGCCCATATAAATCCTTTTGATTCCAAGGCGAAGATTCAATTAGTTCCCCAACATCAGGGAACTCTTGGTACGTTGTTGAATCGAAATAAGGAATGCCAATCTTTCATAATTTTGTCATCATCCAATTGTTTTCGAATTGGCCCCTTCAATACTTCGAGATATAATAATGCGACAAAAGAATCGGATCCCCTGACTCCAATTAGGGATTTGTTGGGTCCTTTAGGTACTATTGTGCCTAAAATAGTAAATTTTCGTTCATCTTACTATTTAAGAACTTATAATCAAGTCTTTTTAAAGAAATATTTTTTACTTGAAAAATTTCAACAGACTTTCCAAGTGCTTCAAGTACTTCCATTTCAATACTGTTTCCTAGATGAAAATAGTAGTATTTATAATCCCGATCCATACAGTAACATCATTTGGAATTCATTCCATTTGAATTGGTGTTTTCTCCATCACAATTCTTGTGAAGAGGCATGGACAATAATTAGCCTTGGACAATTCCTTTGTGAAAATGTATGTCTATTGAAATACGGATCACGCATAAAAAAATCTGGTCAAATTTTCATTGTTCATGTTGACTCTTTAGTTATAAGATCAGCTAAGTCCTATTTGGTCACTCCAGGAGCAACTGTCCATGGCCATTATGGGGAAACCTTTTATGAAGGAGATACATTAATTACATTTATATATGAAAAATCGAGATCTGGTGACATAACGCAAGGTCTTCCAAAAGTGGAACAAATCTTAGAAGTTCGTTCAATTGATTCAATATCGATGAACCTCGAAAGAAGAGTTGAAGGTTGGGACGACCGTATCCGAAGGATTCTTGGAATCCCCTGGGGATTCTTGATTGGAGCTGAACTAACCATAGCCCAAAGTCGTATCTCTTTGGTTAATAAGATCCAAAAGGTTTATCGATCCCAGGGGGTACAGATCCATAATAGACATATAGAGATTATTGTACGTCAAGTAACATCAAGAGTTTTGGTTTCAGAAGATGGAATGTCTAATGTTTTTTTACCTGGGGAATTTATTGGATTGTTGCGAGCAGAGCGAGCAGGGCGTGTTTTGGACGAAGCGATCTGTTATCGGGCAATATTATTGGGAATAACGAAGTCATCTCTGAATACTCAAAGTTTCATATCCGAAGCGAGTTTTCAAGAAACTGCTCGAGTTTTAGCAAAAGCTGCTCTACGAGGTCGTATTGATTGGTTGAAAGGCCTGAAAGAGAACGTTGTTCTGGGGGGGATTATACCGGTTGGTACCGGATTCAAAAAATTAGTACATCGTTCAAAGCAAGACAAAAACATTCATTTGAAAATCAAAAGGAAGAATCTATTCGAGTTGGAAATGAGAGATATTTTGTTACACCATAGAGAATTATTTTGTTCTTGTGCCCCAAACACTTTCCATGAGACATCAGACCAATCATTTACGTAATTTAATTTACTAAATTCCTAACAAGAGGTTCATTCTTTTTACTTTCACTCTATGGTCCGATTATGGATTTCGTGATCAATGAAAAAAAAAGAAAGAATGAAATTCATGGTTTGGGTCGTAGATCAATGGTCAATCCTGGTAGAAGGTTCCGTCGGAACAATTATTTATTTCACAAGGTACTGAATCTCTTTGAAAAAAAAAAGAAAAAGAGAAAGTGTGGGAAAATGGGAAGACGATATTGGAACATAAATTTGGAAGAAATGATGGAAGCAGGAGTTCATTTTGGTCATGGTACTAATAAATGGAATCCTAGAATGGCTCCTTACATCTCTGCAAAGCGTAAAGGTATTCATATTACAAATCTTACTATAACTGCTCGTTTTTTATCAGAAGCCTGCGATTTAGTTTTTGATGCAGCAAGTAGGGGAAAAAAATTCTTAATCGTTGGCACCAAAAAGAAAGCAGCTGATTTAGTAGCATCAGCAGCAATAAGGGCTCGATGTCATTATGTTAATAAAAAATGGCTTGGTGGTATGTTAACGAATTGGTCTACTATAGAAACAAGACTTCAGAAGTTCAGGGACTTAAGAGCAGAACAAAAGATGGGGAAACTCAATCGTCTCCCCAAAGGAGATGCAGCAATGTTGAAGAGAAAGTTATCTACCTTGCAAACATATCTGGGTGGGATCAAATATATGACGGGATTGCCCGATATTGTAATTATCGTTGATCAGCAAGAAGAATATACGGTTCTTCGAGAATGTGTCATTTTGGGTATTCCGACGATTTGTTTAATCGATACAAATTGTGACCCAGATCTTGCTGATATTTCTATTCCGGCCAACGATGATGCTATAGCTTCGATTCGATTTATTCTTACCAAATTAGTATCTGCAATTTGTGAGGGCCGTTCTAGTTATATAAATTATATAAAAAATGGTTGATTATCTTATCATTAATCTTATCATTAAGAAGAAGAAGATTAATTTCTTTTTGGTGAACTCTCTTTGATTGTTACTATTTTGGTTTGCATCTTTTGGAGTTTGAACTATGTTTTGAATATTGAATAATATTGAAGATTTAAAACATAAAATGATTGGTATTTTTTTTATGTTATTTCTCGGTATCCGAAATATACGATTCATAACTTAAATTCATAAATGAACATAGATGAATTGAGAAAGAGATGGTTGAATCAAAATAATTACTTTTTTGAAGTTCGCTTTCTGTTAGAGGACAATATGAATGTTATACCATGTTCCATTAAAACACTCAAAGGGTTATACGATATATCAGGTGTAGAAGTAGGCCAACATTTATATTGGCAAATAGGAGGTTTACAAATTCATGCTCAAGTACTTATCACTTCTTGGGTTGTAATTGCTATCTTATTAGGTTCAGTCATCATAGCTGTTCGGAATCCACAAACCATTCCGACCGACGGTCAGAATTTCTTCGAATATGTCCTTGAATTTATTCAAGACTTGAGCAAAACTCAGATTGGAGAGGGTTATGGTCCTTGGGTTCCATTTATAGGAACGATGTTCCTATTTATTTTTGTTTCTAACTGGTCAGGTGCTCTTTTACCTTGGAAAATCATAAAGTTACCTCATGGAGAGTTAGCTGCGCCCACGAATGATATAAATACTACTGTTGCTTTAGCTTTACCTACGTCAGTGGCATATTTCTATGCAGGTCTTAGCAAAAAAGGATTGGGATATTTCGGGAAATACATTCAACCAACTCCAATACTTTTACCAATTAATATTTTAGAAGATTTCACAAAACCTTTATCTCTTAGTTTTCGACTTTTCGGGAATATATTGGCTGATGAATTAGTGGTTGTTGTTCTTGTTTCTTTAGTGCCTTCAGTAGTTCCTATACCTGTCATGTTTCTTGGATTATTTACAAGTGGTATTCAAGCTCTTATTTTTGCAACTTTGGCTGCGGCTTATATAGGTGAATCCATGGAGGGTCATCATTGACTAACTTTCGAAATAGTCTTTTTTGAAGCTTATCCCAATTCAAGCAATGCGGGGGTTCAATATAATCCACTACTGGGTCGGATAAGAAACTGCAAATAGATACATGTATGTATATATGAAGAAAGATAGATGATATTGCAAAATTTGGAAGAGAAAGAAGGGTTGGGGATCCTACTACATATATCTACTACATTATATGTAATGCCTATGAGTATCAATCCTTGTGTATGTTTCGAAGAATAGTTCCAGAATACGATTTAATAGAATAAAAAGTGCAGGTGATTTACGTTATGGAAGAATAAAAGTATTTACTAGTTAAATAGTCATTACCCCTATTTACCTATTTATTTCTTTTTCTAGCCCACTGCATTTAGATGGATTCCCATATAAGTCCTTTTTCTATTTTGTCTGTGATTGTTAATTGAATGAAAGAGAAAGAATAGAATATTTTATAAACAAGGAAACGCAATGACTAAAACCGTATACATATCTATATACATAAGGTATAAAGGAAAAACGGTATATCGAAGTAGTTCTGACAATTAAGTAATATTATGAATTCCATTTGGATGGAGCTTTTAGCTACTTCGACCCGATAGATTTTAGTTATAAAGATCAAAAAATAAAAAATAAGTGTAGTAAAGTAAATAGTAAAAATAGAAGTAGAAAAAGAAGTAGATTAAGTACTAATTAATTGGTTGGTTGTATCATTAACCATTTCTTTTTTTGGTGCGAGGAACTTACCATGAATCCACTTATTTCTGCTGCTTCCGTTATTGCTGCTGGATTGGCTGTAGGGCTTGCTTCTATCGGACCTGGGGTTGGTCAAGGTACTGCTGCGGGCCAAGCCGTCGAAGGTATTGCGAGACAACCAGAAGCAGAGGGTAAAATACGAGGTACTTTATTGCTTAGTCTGGCTTTTATGGAAGCTTTAACAATTTATGGACTGGTCGTGGCATTAGCTCTTTTATTTGCAAATCCTTTTGTTTAATGTTTCATTTCATCTTAGAAGAAAAACATAACCATAACTAATAAATTTGAGAATTCTCAAATTCCATTAAGAATAATAAGCGGAGTGATACAAAAAGAACTCTGTTCTTTTTTAGTCCTATCTATAAGGGGAGAGCATATGAAAAATCTAATTGATTCTTTTGTTTCCGTGGGGCACTGGTCATCCGCTGGGAGTTTCGAGTTTAATACCGATATTTTAGCAACAAATCCAATAAATCTAAGCGTAGTGCTGGGTGTATTGATTTTTTTTGGAAAGGGAGTGTGTGCGAGTTGTGTATTTCAAGAATAGGTTGGATTTCACCGACTGCACTTTATTTCTATTTATGTATTCTTTTTTATAGCAGAACTAGGAACAAAGGGTGCACAATCTCGACGAATTACTTATGAATTGGATTTCATTCAGAAATCATATGTAAGAACTATAGCATTTCGTGACTAATTGGTAAATGAACTTTGATTCTCTTCTCTATCAACCAATAATGTTGAGGTCTTTTACATGGTTAAAGATAAATTGTTTGAAGTCCAGGCACAGCATAGCATGGTACTCTTTCTACCGCTACGTTAGTACCAAAAAGGTTTAAAAATGATAAAAATAAAAAAGGAATAATTGGGAATTTATTCGATGTAGAACACTCATATGGATAAAATTATTTGAACCATTAACTGGAAAAATGGATATCTTCCCCCCTCCACTGCCGAATCGACGACCTATGTATTGTATTTATATAAAATATTTGTATAAAAAAGAGAATTTTTTGGATGAAAAAAATCGAAATATCATTCTAATAATAATGATAATGAAGTTCAGAATTATATTGAATTCTATTTCTATTCTAATAGAATAATTCTTTTTTCTTTAAAATCTTTTTTTTAATAAGTTGTAAATAAAGAACAAATAAAGAAACAACTTTGCTGACAATTTTTTATTTTTTGTCTGGTCTGAAGAGTCCTCCTAAGATTCTGATGTTAGATCAGTTTCGATAGCTTGGAATACGAACAGAAAAGAGAGGATAGGCTCATTCCATGAAAAGATATGGGAATGCCCATCAATCAAATAAAAGATAAAAGAAACAATTGAGCGTGAGAGCCAAATGAATCGAAAGATTCATGTTTGGTTCGGGAAGAGATATGATAGTTGTGAAATGAATGGAAAGATAATCTACTTTCATTAAATGATTTATT